GACTGCGCTTCAACTATATCAACTGTACTTGAACTGTTAGATAATTATAGTCGACGATAACATTACTGTTCACAACGCTATTACAGAACCGTACATGAGATTTTCACCTCATACGGCTCCTCAAAGGTCACAAATAAATCTAAGACCCGTTTGCTATTATTTATCTTGAATTTTTTATCTTGATATGTTTGTAGGATAGAATCCAAATCTATCGCAAGGTCCCCAATTAGACAATGGAATTCTGTCTGCTATATATTATTTTTTATTATAAAGCGCTTCTGAATTGATCTTATCTTTTAAAAATTTAAAATTTTTTGTTGAGTAATAACTTAACCTTTAAATAAAAAGTTTTTTGTAGAAATCTCAATAAATATTTCAACCTAGCATTTTTGATTACAAAAAAATGATACATTGCATTAGTTCACGAAACATTACAAGAATTCTATCTCTCTAAAAAAGATCTTTTTTTGTAGTGCAATTTAATTCTTTCGAGTTTATTTTTTTGTTCCTATTCTCCTTTCTCATAAAAAGGTACTTAAACAAAGCAAAGTAAAGGATTACTTCGTTCTTGATAGTTATTTCTTTAATCGGTGGATAGGAACATACTCTGGATCGGAATCGTGGGGAGTACTACTTCATCATTTCTACCAACATAAAGCCCCAATTATAATCCCTTTTATGCTATGCAGTATGCACATAAAAATCCTGTTGAATAACTTACATAATCTCTATTACGAATCCTTTGTGTACCTTGGTGTTCCTAACTATCCACTCTTTTTGGTCAAAAGGACCCTGCTCATTAGGGTAATACATGTATGTTAATAACTAGTAAAATCCCTAGATAGTTGCTCCTTTTGAACCCGCTTCAAGTCATGATGACTAATCACTCAATCTTGGGGTAAATAGTATATAACGCTTATGTTTACTTTCACTTAACTCTTGTACATAGGAAATGAGACTGAATCCTTTTACTGCAAAGTAATAAGCTGTTTTTTTCACTCATATAACTATCTGGTTTAGTTCATCAACCCGAATGATGAATAAAAATATAGATTCAACTCATGAAATTTCCTTCCTAGAAGTAAAAGAAATAAGAAATAGAGTAAATTTTATGTCTCAACGAATCACACGTAGAGATATTGATAACACACATAGAGTTAATGGTATTTCATAACTAATTGATTGAGCAGCAGCCCGTAAACCACCTAAAAAAGAATATTTATTATTTGATCCATAACCTGACATAAGAAGGCCCACGGGAGCAATACTTGAAATGGCAATCCATAAAAAAACACCAATACTTACATCGGCTAGAACAAGGCGATATCCAAAAGGAATTACTAAAAAACTTAGTAGAATTGATGTGACTGCTATGGATGGTCCGATACTGAATAAACGAGTATCTCCTCTTGATGGAAGAAGATTCTCTTTGAAAAGTAATTTTGTACCATCTGATAAAGCTTGAAGAACTCCCAAAGGCCCGGCGTATTCAGGGCCAATACGTTGTTGTATACCCGCAGATATTTCTCTTTCTAACCAAACAATTACTAGTACACCTATTGTGATTCCTAATACAGGAGTAAAAATAGGGACAAGCATCCATATGATCTCATATACCTCTTTTAAGGATTCCAATCTAAAAAAAGAATTGATAGCTTGTACTTCTGTTGTATCTATTTCTATTATCATTTTAACGATCAACTTCTCCCATAATGATATCTATGCTACCTAGTATTGTCATAATATCAGCCAATTTCATTCTTTTAACTAATTGAGGAAGGATTTGCAAATTAATAAAACCCGGTGGTCGTATTTTCCATCTCCAAGGAAAAACACCCTTATCTCCTATCAGAAAAATTCCCAATTCTCCTTTTGGGGCTTCGACTCTCACATAAAGTTCTTGCTTTGACAATTCAAAAGTAGGAGAAGGTTTTTTACTGATAAATCGATAGTCAAAATCATTCCATTCGGGATCCCATACTTTATCAAAGCGCCGGATTTCTAAATTCTCATACGGCCCCCCCGTAATTCCTTCTAAAGCCTGTTGAATAATTTTTATTGATTCTGTCATTTCACTGATTCGTACTAAATAACGAGCTAATGAATCCCCTTCCTTTTGCCATTGAACTCCCCAATCAAATTCATCGTAAGACTCATAATGATCAACCTTCCGAAGATCCCATTGTATTCCGGAAGCTCGTAGCATTGGTCCCGATAAACCCCAATTTATTGCCTCCTCTCCGCCAATAATGCCTACTCCCTCAACTCGCTCTAAAAAAATAGGATTCCGTGTAATAAGCCTTTGATATTCAGTAACTCTTGTTAAAAAATAATCACAAAAATCCAAACATTTATCTATCCAGCCATGAGGTAAATCAGCAGCGACTCCTCCAATACGAAAATAATTATGCATCATTCGCATACCGGTAGCAGCTTCGAATAGGTCATATATCAATTCTCTTTCTCGAAAAATATAGAAGAAGGGGGTCTGTGCGCCAATATCTGCCATAAAAGGGCCAAGCCATAACAAATGCGAAGCTATACGACTTAACTCTAACATAATGACTCTGATATAGCTGGCCCTTTTAGGCACTTGAATATTGCCTAACTGCTCTGGGGCATTTACAGTTATTGCTTCGGTGAACATAGTAGCTAAATAATCCCAACGTGTTACATAAGGTAAATATTGTATAATTGTTCGGTTTTCCGCAATTTTTTCCATCCCTCTATGTAAATAACCCAATATTGGTTCACAGTCAATAACATCTTCACCATCTAGAGTAACAATGAGTCGAAGAACACCGTGCATTGATGGGTGCTGAGGACCCATATTGACTATCATAAGGTCATTTCGTGTAGCTGGTGCAGTCATAGGTTTTTTCCCGATTCATTCTTCCATGAATTGCTGAAAGCGAAAAGAGGTTCATCAAAATTTAAGCGAAAATTCAAAATGACTATTCAAATTAATGATTTTTTGTTTCTCGAATCTCCAACCGGCCGATTAATTCTTTATAACGTACTCTATTTTTTTTTGACAAATAGGCGAGGAGCCGTTGACGTTTTCCTAGAATTTTACGCAGACCTCTCTGAGATAAATAGTCTTTTTTGTGCAATTCCAAATGTGAAGTAAGTCTCCGTATCCTATTGGTGAAACTCACTACTTGAAATTCAACAGACCCTTTGTTGTCTTCGTTTTCCTCTTTCAAAATAATTGCACTGAATGGATTTTTTATCATAAAAAAGCTCCTTCTACCCTTTAATTTACATATAAATATATTTTATTTTATCGATCAGTAATAATAATATTAGTCATTTTAATGTATTAATTCATATACATAAGAATTTGAATTTATTTATGGATTTCCAATTTCATTTTGAATTTGAGTTGGACAGGGATAAAAAAGGAGATGGTCCGTTTTTACACTCACAACCTCAAATAATTTAGACCTAAAATTCGGAATATTCCGTAGATTCGTTTATTTTATAGATTTTATCCAAACAAATTGATACGTCATTTATTTTGTATTAATTAAATAAAAATAGACTGGGACGTAAGACAGAGCATATGTGCATCTGTTTGCTTTTATATATGGTACAGAATAGATAGGAAAAATGTACCATCAACCTATTTTTAATTGTGGATATATTCTTAACATACTAAAACGGCTTCCATTATTGGTATTAAACCAATATCTATTCATACAAGCTAAGTCTTCTAATCGATAATTAGGCCAAAGAAATAACTTTAATTTAATTAATTCGTTTTTATCGCTATCAAAATGTTTTTTTTGATCCAAAAAAGGATTCCTTCTTTTTATGCTCTTCTTGTTACAAAATACTGGATTTTTCTCCACACTATTTAGATTCTTTGAGTTAAAAGAAATTAGAATTCTCAATTCTCTACGACGTCTAGACGATAAAATCTTTTCAGGAACGATAAAATCATAATGTTTTTTCTCTCTCTTTCGAATTATTATTTGATATCTTGGGATAGATTCATGCAATTTTTTTTTATTGATATATCTTTGTTCTCGATATTTTTGAGGAGTTTGGTATTTACTCTTATGAACCAACGATATACCTACGGTTTGATATATAATAAAGTATCCGTCGTTTTTTACAGACAAACGGATGGGATCGATAAAAAATATCCCCTTTTTATTCAATTCTATAGGAGTCAATTTTTTTCGAATCACCATTATATCCAGATTTAATTCTTTCCTTTGAATAGAAGATATAGTAGTATCTCTTGGATTTTTCAGTCCAAGCAAGTAACAATATATCTTGATATTATTGATCATTCTTTCAGTTAACTTCGGAATTAAACCATCGTCTATTATCCATTGAAAAAGCAAATAGTGTTTCCGTAAGAAAACCATTTCTGGTCTCATCTTATTCCGGATCTTATATTGTTTTTTCATTTTATCTTGGTTTTGTGCATATGATCTAAGGTCTCTTCGGCCTGCGGGTTCTTTTTCTTCTTGATTTCGATTCATTAATTCAGAATATCTTTTTTCATTCGATGGTCTAAAAAAATTCCATTTTTTATTTTCATTGGTGTTTTTCTTTTTATTTAAATTTAAAAGAAGTAATTCGCTTGGTATAATCCATGGTTTTGTTTTGTATACATTATAAAGTGGCACAAATTCTGGGAAGACCGTAAGTTTCAGATTTGTCGGTATTGGGTTTAGGATTTCTTCATTCATTTCCATCCAATCAAAAAAAAGTTTCTTGCCATTGATTGGATTTCTTTCTAAATCTTGATTAATCGTCAGATAAAAAATATCGTTTTTATCTATTTTATCAATTTTTTGGTAATTCTTACTTCCAAGCTTAGTATTTATATTACTGTTATAATCCATTTTGGTCCAGGTCTCAATATCTATTTTTTGTCTTATAAAAAAATTGAGAATTGTCCAATCAAAATATTTTCTATCTGGATTTTTTTGCATATACATAATATCACCCTTTTCTAGATAATGATTGATAGGAATTTCCTCCAGGTTTTCAAAAAAATTTTGTTTATTATTGTTGTAATTAAAAGTAATTTTTTGGTTGTTTTTTAATTCTGATGGTGATCCATAAATAATATATGAGGACTTCTTTATTTCAGAATTAATAGATTTATATGATAAAAGATCATATATATAGTATTTTGTAAAATTATCTTTTTGGTTTGGTAATGGATATACTTTAAAATCCTTTTGTTTTTTGTGATAAAGTAATCGGTCTTTTTCATACGAATTCCATTTTGTTAAATCTTTATTTTGAGTCATACCACCTTCATTTATTGTAGTTCGCCATTTTTTTGGTATTAATCCAGACCATCTAATCTGAGATAAATTGTATTGATAATGACCTCTTAACCAGCTTTTCCATTGATTCGTTTCAGAACTTGAAAGTTTAGTATGTCTTAATTCGGAATGAAATATTCCTTGTGTTAAAAAAGAATTTTTTATTGCAGTCTTAAGAAAAAAAGGAGTTCCATGATACTCAAAAATAGATCTTAACTTATACAAATTAATAACTTGGGTTTGTGATAATTTGTAAAATACATATGCTTGTGATAAGGAGTATAAGTCAAAAAAAAGACGTGAATTCCTCTTACTATTTTTAATAGTGTAAAATGCACTTTTTAGAGTCGAAATAAAATTAATTTCTTTTTTTTTTTTTTTTATTTCTTGGTTTGTTTTATTATTGTAAATGTATTTATATTTATCAAAACAAAAATTTTTTGATTCAAGAAGGAGTTGTGTAGGAATTCTGCCAATATGAATGATACATAGAAAGATATCGATGTATATTCTTTTAATGAAAATTTTTATAAACAAATATAATTTATAGATTAATCGAGTGCTTCTTTTTTTTATTTTTAAGATTTTAAAAAAATTTTTTGGTGATTTTTCTTTTCCATTAAAACTTGTTTTGTTAGGACTACTTCTTTTCTTGGCGTTACTGTTTTTTTCTTTCATAAGACTCTTTGTTTTCTTTCTTATTGTGCTTGTTCTATCAGTCAGATTTTTAATTTTTTTATCTCTCAGTGAATAATTTGTATTATCTGTAAATTTAATTTTTCTAAATGAGTCGTGAATTATCTGATTCCTAATTATAGAATCTTTTTTTTTGTTAGTTTCGCCGGATTCATACACCTTTCTCAATATAAATAATCGAGTTGGATGTACTTTTAAGAGTTCTTTTTTTATTTTTTTTATAAACACAAATAAAACGTTTTTGATAACCACCCCTTTTGGTTCTTTTGAATCTTGTAGAAAATATTTTGTTCTTTCTTTTAAAACTCTTAGAACTTTAAAATTATTGTTTTTCGTTTTTTGAATTTTTTTTTTAAGTTCTTTAAAAATAGGCTTAAAAAAGGAAGGTTTTGGGGGGACAGAACCAAAGGGAAGGGTAGTTTGTGCTCCCCAAGCCGTTAAAAAATAAGATTTTTGTTGTTCTTTCTTTAGATCTTTATAAGAAGAAAAAGAGGGCTTCAATTTGGATCTGTGCCAAGGTTTCAAATAGAAAGGAAATACTATTTTTATCTGAATACCATCTTTAAACCAATTTCTGGGAAGTTCGAGTTCTGATACTTGAACACCATTATAGGTACATATAATATGCTTTTCTCTATTCCACTCATCAAAGTCCTCAGCCCATTCGGGGGGTTGAGATAATAAAATACGCCCAATATTTTTAACTATTATCAATGAAGGTAATAAAATATATTTTCTAAAAATTGATTGAATTATTAAAATTAAACTTCTTGTTGCTTGTGGATATGGAACGAAATCCCAGGCTTCCGCGATTTTTATCCACGTTTTTTCTTTTATTTTGTTTTCTTGTTCTTCCTTTTGCCTTTTTTTTTGTTCCTTTTGTTCCTCTGTATAATCTTTAAATTCTGATCCTTTACCCATCCAATTTCTAAAAAAAAAATTCATCCGTTCAGGGATATTAAAAGAGAAAAAGGGGTATTTTTTTATTCTGTCCAAAAAAAGAGGGGAATGCGCATTTGCTTGAAACAATTTAGAAATAACAGTTTTACGCCTTTGAACACGCATAGAACCTTTGATGAATTCTCGACGAAAATCTGATTCTTCCGAATAGTCTCTAATAGACACCCAATTTTTGACACTTGCTTTTCGACTACGTTTAGTAGGCCTATAAATTATTACACGATCCCTTTTTCTTGAACGTATCTGATAATCCAATGGTAGGCCTTCATGAGCTGCGCCCGACAGGAATTCCAATTCGGTAATAAGTTTGTATGACCATCTAGGGACTTTTTTACTGATTTCTTTTATTACAAATTTTTGTTTTGTTTTTTGACCATTAGGGCTAGTTAGAATTGTATTCAATAAAAATTTGTAAAATTTGGCTCTTTTTTCTGAACCAATCCTTCCTTGTTCTTTTTCTGAAAATAAAGAGAGGCCCTTCCAATTTAAACTCGATCCCGATTCTCTATCAAATTTACTGATTAAAGTAAATAAATGACGATTTTCCGTT